GAATTGGCTTGGTCGAAAAAAGCCCTGTTCTTTGGAAGATCTATCTCGTGTCTGGTACTGCATGGTTCCACTCTGCAAGAACTCCGAATCATTCTCTTGAAGCTCATCCTCTTTATGATAAATGATCCATTTGCCCCGAAATGACCCAGTCAAATAGGGAAATCCCAATTCAGTGGGCCTTTTGATACAATCAAATAGATTGCCACAAAGGCGCCATATTCTAGGAGCCCAAACTATGTGATTGAATAAATCCTCCTCTATCTGTTGCGGATCGAGGACCCCTTCCCCTTCTTCAAACTCCGATTCGTATTTTTCATATAGAAATCCCTGATCAACGATAGAACAAGATCCATTTTGCATCATATCTAACTGATTCCTTGGTTCGGACCGAAGAAGTAATGTCACTCGATTATTATCAAACTGACTGCAATATTTTTCTGTCCGTGAGGATCCCGCCAGAGCCAGAGCGCCTTCTACTTCTAATAGTAATAATAGTAATAGGCCATGAACTAGATCAGAATCATTCTCAACGAATCCATAAGAAGTGATCCAATTTTTTTCATCGTGTCTGGATGAAGACCAAAGATCTTGAGCGACCGATCCGGCAGAACAACTCAAAAGATAAAGAAGTATCGTGAATTTCTTCATGCTCGTTCCAAGTTCGAAGTACCATTTGTACAAATAAGAATCCTCTACCTTACATGATTTCTTCTTCATATAGATAGATATAGGATCTATGGGGCAATTACTTAGAAGTACATTTTGTGTAACAGCCTTTCCTATCTGATAGAAAAGGATCCCATGATCCTGAACCGATCTTATCTGGGATCGAAAATCCCAAGTTTTTCTATGAAGAGCTGATCTAATTGTATTAGTTTCTATAATGGATTTCTTCTGTGTAATACTAATTGATAGGGCCTCATTGATAAGTGCTACAAGATCTCGCGCATTGGAACCCATGGTTATGGACCCGAATCCGTTAGTATGGAACATCTTCTTTTCCAAGTGAAATCCCCTAGTATATGAAAGAATGAAAAAGTGCTTTCGTTGTTGTGGAAGAAGAAGCCTTCGTATCTTAATGCATGTATTGAATTTATTCGGAGCTATTAGAGCGGGATCCACTTTTTGGGGAATATGAGTCGAAGCAATAACAAGAATCTTTCCAGTGGAACATCTTTCACAATCCCTGGAGAGATAGTTCTCTAATAGACCGAGGGATAAGTAATTCGACTCATTCACATGCAGATCATGAATGTTTGGAATCCATATTATGCAAGGAGACATTGCTTTTGCTAATTCGAATTGAAGGGTTATATCAAATCGGTCTATTTTCGGCGTCATATACATAGTTAGCACATTCGTCATAGTTAGCAGCTCCGTATCAATATCAAGGTCATCATCACTATCATCAATATCGTCACTATCATCAATATCGATATCATCAAGAAGATAACCTTTAGGCTTGTCATCCAGGAACTTGTTCGGAAATACCGTAATGAAAGGAACATAGGAGTTTGTCGCTAGGTATTTGACCAAACAGGATCGTCCAGTTCCTATAGAACCTATCACTAAAATACCTCTAGAAGGGGATAGGGCTAAGCGGAGCGAAAAGGGTTTTCCATGAGGAGATGGGGAAGGGGAATGAAAACTATCAGCCCCACACGAGGTTTGTGAATAAGTGATTGTCTGATAATGAGCAAGGAATATCCGTCTTTCTGCTAAACAGGATCTATTGAACTCATAATTCATTAGATCCTTTTGATGAATGTCAACTAAGTATCGTAAGGAAATTGATCCCGGTTGTTCAATCATTTGATAACCAGAGTCATTCTTTGTTAAATGATCACTATGAGTCAGACTCAATAGGATTTGATCAATCCTTTTTTCTGTCGTTAAGGTGGAGAACTGAACCAAGAATTCTCTTTCTTCATCATCAATCGAATCACTGTTCGCGACCCAGAATTCTATTTTCTCATCAATCCAATCACCGTTCACGTTTTTTCTTTTTCTTATCAATGAATAGATCTCTTTACTTGTACGACTTAGATGTCTCGTATTTCTCGAAAAAATGATTCGATTGATGGGATTTGGTATGAGATCGATGAGATTGATCTTCCAATATTTCTTCTTAGAACGGATTGATTTGACCCCATAAGCGGGACCACCACCCAATAGCATGTTGCCACCAGAAGCAGAACCCCGTATTTCTTCCAGAGAATCTCCTAATTGTTCCAGAACAACTAGAAAGAGATTCTTTAACCAGAAAGGATTCATTTCAGATGTAGGATACCTATCCAGAAGTTTTCGAGATTCCATCATGTATGATGGAATAATCAAAGATTTGATCTTTTCTAACTCTGTCTGTAACTCACTAGAGGCTCGGGAAACAAAGAGAAGATGTATACAAACGATATATCCAGCAACAAGAAGAAGGAAAAAGATGGAATAGAGGAACTCCCGAGCATTTGTTGATCTCAGATGTGTCCGTATCAATGGAACG